AAACCTTGGAACAAATCTAAGCTACGACTTTATGATAGAGATCGAAAGCAACAAGATGATTTTGATTCTTGTTTTTTAACCGTTTTGGGAATGGAAACGGAATATCCTTTTGGTCCTCCTCGAAAAACACCTTCCTTTTTTGAACCCATTTTAAAAGATATAGACTATAAAGTCGAAATCAGAAAATTTAATTTTCGAGTTCGAAGAGTTTTAAAAAAAATAACAAAGAAAGAAGCAAAAGCCTTTTTGTTTGTAAAAAAAAAAATAAAAGAACTTTTAAAAGGAAAGAAAATTCCATTATTTATACCGAGAGAAATATATGAATCAAGTGAAACTCAAACGGAAAAGGATTCTATAATCAGCAATAAAATAATTAATGAATCATTTAGTCAAAATAGATCTACAGGTTGGACAAATTATTCACAGGCAGAAGAAGAAATAAAATATAGAATTGATAGAAGAAACACAATTAGAAATCAAATAGAAAAAAAAAAAATAAATCAAAAGAATAATGGAGAATCACTCCCAAAAATTCGGAAAATATTAAAAAGAAAAAATATTGAATTAATAGTTCAATTTTTAATTGAAAAAATATACATAGATATATTTCTATGTATCATTAATATGCGCAGAATAGCTCTACAACTTTTTATGGAATCAACCAAAATTCTTGATAAATACATTCACAACAATGAAACAAATCAAGAAGGGATTAATAAAATAAAACAAAATAAAATTGACTTGATTTCGCCTATGACTATAAAGGCTTTTGATAATCTTAGAAATAGTAAGAGGAAGTCACATATTTTTTTTGATTTATCTTACTTATCACAAAAATATGTATTTTTTAAATTATCACAAACCCAAGTTATTAACTTCAATAAGTTAAGATCTATTCTTCAATATAATGGACCGTCTTTTTTTATTAAGAATGAAATCAAGGATTTTTTTGGAAGACAAGGAATATTTGATTCCGAAATAAGACATAAGAAACTTCAAAATTATGGAATGAATCCATGGAAAAACTGGTTAAGAGGTCATTATCAATACGATTTATCTCAGATTACATGGTTTAGATTAGTTCCACAAAAATGGCGAAATGGAATAAATCAATGCCATACGTCTCAAAATAAGGATTTAAGGAAATGGTATTTCTATGAAAAGGACCAATTATTTGATTACAAAAAAAAACAAAATTCGAAAGTCTATTTATTACCAAATAAAGAGGATAATTTTCAAAAAAACTATAGATATGATCTTTTATCATATAAATATATTCATTCTGAAACTAAGAAGAAGTCCTATATTTATAGATCATCATTAGAAACAAATAAGAAGCAAGAAAATTCCAGCAGAAATAAAGAATTTAACATACTCAAGAATATTCCTATCAAGAATTATCTAGGAAAAAGTGATATTATATATATGGAAAAAAATACAGATAGAAAATATTTGAGTTGGAAATTTAATACAAATATTCAAGTTGAACCTAATAAGGACAAAATAAAGGATAAAATTCATATTTTTTATCTTCCAATTGATTCAAATTCCGAAATCAATTACAAAAGGGTCTTTTTTGATTGGATGGGAATGTCTTTTGATTGGATGGGAATGAATGAAAAATTCTTAATCTTAAATCGCCTCATATCGAATACGAAAAATTTTTTCTTTCCAGAGTTTGTGATACTTTATAATAAATATAAAGAGAAACCTTGGTTTATCCCAAGCAACTTACTTCTTTTTAATTTGAATATAAATCCAAATTTTAGTGAAAATCAAAATATCAAGAGAAAGCAAGAGGAGAATGAGGATTTTTTAAATTTTAGCCCATCAAATTCAAAACAATATTTTGAATTAAAGAATCAAAACAATATTGAAGAATATTTTTTAGAATCGATCGAAAAACTAAAAATATTCCTTAAAAGAGATTTTCCTTTGCAATTAAGATGGGCTGGACGTTTGAATCAATTGAATCAAAAAATGATGAATAATATCCAGATATATGGTCTCCTGGTTAGCCTCATAAATGTAAGAAAAATTACTATATCCTATATTCAAAGGAAAGAAATGAATCTGGATATAATGAGAAGGCGTTTAAATCTTACACAATTAACGAAAAAGGGAATATTAATTATGGAACCTGCCCGTCTATCTGTAAAAAATGACGGACAGTTTCTTATGTATCAAATCATAGGTATTTCATTGGTTCATAAAAGTAAGCACCAGAGTAATCAAAGATACCGAAACCCCCAAAACGTTGCTAAAAATAATTTTGATGAATCCATTTCAAGACATAAAATAAAAACTTTAAATAGAAACAAAAATAATTATGATTTGCTTGTTCCTGAAAAAATTTTATCGTCTAGACGTCGTAGAGAATTGAGAATTCTAATTTCTTTCAATTTGAATTTAAAGAATCAGAATGCTGTGCATAAAAATCCATTATTTTGCAAGGAGAACAAGATAAAAAACTGGAGTCAATTTTTGGATGAAAGTAAAA